GATTTCTTAGGGATCTATCCCATTTTTTTCTCTCGAGCTAACCAAAAAGAGGTTATGAGTTTCAAACTTGAATTTTGCTTAATTATTTAATCAGTTTTATCTTTTCTCCTACCTTCATAAAGCATAGGCATTTCCGCTATCATTAGAGTTTTCTGAAAGGTAACTATCTCGTTTTCGTATATAAAATTATATAGAATCTTTGAAAAAGACTTTCTTCATAAGAAGGAAAAGACTTACTATCGTTGGGATCTGATGCTACACCGCTGCTCAATACCTTAGGGGATCAACTCTATTACATAAGTGGATTCCTAACTTTTATCTCATATCATGACATAAGTAAGCAGTTCTTATTGTATCGGCCCAAAATCTCGCGAATTGATCTTTACGGCGCTTCCTTTTCAATTAGACCCTTTATCCATAGAATAAAGTATCTAGGCATACCGATTTTGTCATATTTCCACTTCTATGAAGTGTATTTCTTTACTACAGCTGATAAAAATCGTTGTTTTGGACGATACATATGTAGAAAGCCTTTTTTCTAGTATTTATTAACGGATTTGCTCTTTCTTTCCCCTTCTATAGTGGAGATAGTCGCACGTAATGACAGATCACGGCCATATTATTAAAAGCTTGTGGTAAGAATGGGTTCCGCTCTAGTGCCCGAAAATAATATTCCAAAGCTTTCGTATGTTCTCCGTTCCTTGTGTGGATAAGGCCTATGTTATAGAGTATATAACTTCGATCATAGGGATCGATTTCTAATCGCATAGCTTCATAATAATTCTGTAAAGCTTCTGCATAATTTCCTTCGGATTGAGCCGACATCCGTTACGGCCGTCGTTCGCTTCAAAGAATCTCCGTTTCAGAACCGTACATGAGATTTTCATCTCATACGGCTCCTCCTTTATGTGCATAATGAGAATAAATAATACATGGAATCCACAAAGATTGAAATAGTCTCATTATAAACTGAGTGGGACTAGTGTTTTTACAAGAAATCTCTAGCCAACCTTCTTGTAAAAAACCTTTCCTTAACATCAAGCCTGTTGTTACTAGATAAAAAAGGGTGACTCCAACAATTTCTTTGTCTTCAACGCCTCTTAATTTCCAGGAATTAGTCACTTCAACAGTCTTCGATGGTTATATGGGTATCCAAAATACGAACGAGATGGATGTTTGTTGTCCCAACCATTCTTGTTAGTCCCGATCCTGATAAAGAAAAGGTATAATTTATAACAAAGTTTTCGTGTTGTTGATTCCTCGGAGTAGTGCCTCTTCCCCTATGCCTCCTATTGGTACTAGTGGAGTAGGTTTGACCTAACCCATAGGTGTAACCTTTCGCTCAATACTCTAGAATCGACAATTTAAGCATCTGAGGCTGCATTAATCGGGGATACACGACAGAAGGGCTTGTTTTATTTACAAACTTCACCTTCAACAAGCGTAGATTTGTTTCAATAATTTTTTTTCTTTCTATTCTGAATGTCTTTCTCCTAAGATTGAGAGCGGTAAAATAAAAAAAGTATAACTATAAAAAAAAGAAAAAATTAGAAAATATAAAAAATATAAAATTGATTTATAACTTTATAATTATTAAATTATTATAATTTTATTATAAAATAAATACTATTTTATTATTTTATAATATATTATATATATAATATTAATTTATAATAACTAAATAAGAAAGAAAATAATACTAAAAAAAAAAAGAATCAAATCGCACCATCTCGGTAATAGGTGAATGCCTCTTTCTCTCCCGAAGTTGTCGGTATTATTCGTAATAAGATATTGGCTACAATTGAGAAGGTCTTATCAATAAAATTTCCATTTATTCCAGATCTAGACATAGGCAGAAATCCATTCTATAATTTCTTTGAATTACCTTTCGTGTTGTGAGAAAATAATCCCACAAACAAAGGGCATTGGACAGTACGAAATAACATAAAAACAGACTCGTTAAAAAAGAAGACCTTCTACTCAAATTCTTTCTTTTTGACAGGAATAAATAAAAACTAAGAAATATTTGAATCCGATTATATTTCATTCAAATGTAAATATAGTAAAATATAGTAGTAGTAAAAGAATGAAAGGAACTATTCCGATTTCATCGAAGTTGAAGAATCAAAGAAATTTTCCTTCAGATTAGGATAATTAGAGAAGGTTTGATCGAATTATGGTCCAAAGAGAGAGGAAAAAGAAGCGAATAATCATTCTATGATGGATGAAAATAGCCTAACCGTCCGTTTTGTGTTGTGTGTATTGTGTGTATAACGGGTATACGCTTTACAATCAAATATAAAAACCTCAGGGCGTTTCCTTAATTCCTTAATTTGGAATAAATCTATGCGGGATAAGGGGTTGAAAGATCTAAAACTGGAAAGTCGTTTTAGAATTTTTATGAAAGTGGACGAATAATCTAAACGAAATATAATCATGATCTAAAAGTATCCATTAAACATAGTCCCCAAAAATCGATTGCTCGGTGTATTCGTTCCAA